ATCGAATTTATGAAGAAAGATTCCTTTTTTTAGGTCAAGAGGTCAACACTGAAACATCAAATCAACTTGTTGGTCTAATGGTATATCTCAGTTTACAGGACAAGAACAAAGATTTGTATTTGTTTATAAATTCTCCGGGCGGAGAGGTAATATCCGGAATGGCAATATTTGATATTATGCAACTTGTAGAAGCAGACGTACATACAGTATGCGTAGGATTAGCCGCTTCAATGGGATCTCTTCTCTTGGTCGGAGGAGAATTTACCAAACGTCTAGCATTCCCTCACGCTTGGCGCGAATGATTCTTTTTTTTCTTAATTTTTAGAAAAGAAAAAAAACTATGCCTAAACCAATATTAAGTAAAAAAAGCATGGCACTTCGAGTTCGATATGCAAAAGCAAAAATAATTTTTTTTTTTTTCAAAACCATTAGATTATATATCGAAAGAGTCGTATGAATAAAGGGGTATTTACGATTTTATATAATTATAATACTCTATTTTAGTGTCACAATTCTTTTTTGTTTTCATTTTTCATAGCATAGACATTTAACAACAACATTCATTATTTTAATTGAATTTCAAAACAAAAAAGAAACTTTTGGATTGCTGAATAAAAAACTACACTAAATAAGAGAGCAACGGAATCATCATATTCTTTAAAAAAGATTCTCAAACAAAAAAGAAAGGTGATTATTATATTTTGGATTAGTTACTGATTTGGGTCTGATAGACCCGGTATATTTTATATATATATATATATTTTATATTTCTGCAATGGAAGGTAGATTTCATATTTATAGTAGAGCCGTATGCTATATAAAAAAGATGCCTGTACGGCTTTAAATTGAATTTCTTTTTTATATGCCCTACCTCCTAATCCAAGATTAGGAAAAACTCCTATTCTGTTAGACTCTCAGCTCAGGGTAATGATACATCAACCTGCTACTTCTTTTCATGAGGGACGAGCAGGAGAATGTATGCTGGAAACGCATGAATTACTGAAATTGCGAAAAACTATGACAACTATTTATGCACAAAGAACAGGCAAAGCTTTCTGGCAGATATCCAAAGACATGGAAAGGGATTGTTTTATGTCAGCAGAAGAAGCTCAAGCCCACGGAATTGTTGATATGGTCGCAGATTAAAAAAATAAAATAAGTCACAAAGTCAACTCCAATTGAAACTATTAAAACTTTTAAAACTAGAGGAATAACCTTCTATGATAACCACTTTTATTATTGAAACTATTAAAACTATTAAAACTATTAAAACTTTTAAAACTAGAGGGATAACCTTATATGATAACCACTTTTCTTACGCCCCCGCCTCCTCCGCCGTCTATATGGGTTTTGGTTTTGAAGATTTTGAGGTTTTTGAAGCGATTACTTATTAAACTAGAAGAGTTAATAGAAGAACTAGAAGAGTTAATAGACGATCTTTTTGTGAATCCTGATAATCATGATAATTATTTCGATAATCGTGATAATCATTTCAAAAAGAAAAAATGAAGTTCAAAAGTAATTGATAAATAAGTAAGAAAAACAATATTGTTTTTCTTACTTATTTATCAATTACTTATTTATCAATAAGATCAATAAGTTAGTGTTACTACTTTATCAATAAAAATCATCAATAAAAATCGATAAAAAGTATAGTAATTATACTACTATACTTTTTATCTTTACTTAAAAGCAGTATTCATGAATAATAAAGGATTACTCAAATAACCCTTTCCAAAAAAGTATTACTCAAAAGTAGTATCTCCCAACCATTTGCATTCTAAACAAAGCATTCTATACTCAAAAGGAGTACTCATGAGTAAGAAATTAAAAAGTATTCCTGAAAGGTATTACCCATAAATACAGGATTTGCTATTTTAGCTTTTTAATTGTCTTTTAGTTGTTCTTTACTTTAATTGTAATTGTCTTACCAACCGGATTTTTTAGATTCTAAAAAATTCATAATTATCCGGTTAGGATTGATCTAAACCAGCTCATTATATATATGACTCACCATGCCAACTATAAAACAACTTATTAGAAACACAAGACAGCCAATCCGAAATGTAACAAAATCTCCCGCTCTTCGGGGATGCCCTCAGCGCCGAGGAACATGTACTAGGGTGTATGTGCGACTCGTTTAGATCATAGACTAAAATATAAAAATCTAGTCTATTAATAAGAATTATATATATAATTCTATTGTGTATAAAATTTATGGTTTCGATTGGTGCAAACCGAATCACCTTAATTTATAATTTAAGATGAAAAAGACTTTCCCATTGGTAACAAATAGTTATCCATTAAGCGGGAAAAATCCAATTTTAAATAAAAAATTATGCCCTAAATTTTGCAATAACGGACTAAGAGGGTCAACTACCCAGCTAATCTTCATACTTAAATACCGTTACTGTATAGCTAGATTTTGTTGTGAAAGACCTATTACTAGATATTTCATGGGTAGAGCCCATAAGTGTGAACTGTACAAGTTCACAATAACATTGATTGAATGAGGATTCAATAAAAGAAGGGGCTCCGGTGTATAGAGAGGACCTCACCGTTTAACAAGTAATCATAGAAACGATGGAACCCACCATTTCTTTGTCTATTTCTATTAAATTAACTATGCTTTTTTGAATACCTAGTATCAATAGAATTTCTTATTAAGGGGTTAAATACTTAGAAAAAAATAAAAAAATCGTGGTTGGGAAGGTTATAGCAGCAAAAGCCATTGGAATTTTTATTTTATACATTGGAAGAATCCATTTTGTTATTAATAGACTAGGAAGGATAAAAGAATAACTGAAAGAAAAAAAGAAAATAGTTATTCATCAAAGTCTCATTTATTCAATTATTCAATGACCAGAGTTAAACGAGGATCTATCGCTCGAAAACGGAGGACAAAAATGCGTTTATTTACATCAAGCTTTCGCGGAGCTCATTCCAAACTTACTCGAACTATTTCGCAACAGAAAATAAAAGCTTCGGTTTCGGCTCATCGGGATAGAGATAGGAAAAAAAGGGATTTTCGCAGTTTGTGGATCAGTCGAATAAACGCAATAATTGCCCAAAATAAAAACAACGTATACTGTATTTATAGTAAATTAATGTATAATCTGTACAAGAGTCAATTGCTTCTTAATCGTAAAATAGTTGCACAAATAGCTATATTAAAAGGGAATTGTCTTTTTATGATTGCCAACGAGATCATAAAAAATAAAAATTCCCCGGAGACTCAACTCCGGGAAGGTGGTAGAATAAAAGAGATTTGTATGATAAAATAGAATTCATATGATAAAGTTATCAAAATAAATAAACAACCACGCTCAAAAAAATTATTCTTCTTCACCTATTATCTTTTTTCTTACAACGCAACATCCTCAATAGGATTGTCGTATTTTTCGAAAAAAAAAAAATAAATAAATATCAATCCGCATTGAATTTGAGTTTCGATTCAAAATAAAATTTACTTGAAGAGTAACTCTATTTTTTGTTTTTTTTTAGAACAGTAGTAGGAGTTCTAGTGATCGACTCGCTTTTTTCATATTTTTTTTTTTCATTATTAACAAAAGGTGACGAATTAACAAAAGGTAACAAAGATAAAATACGAGCTTGTTTTATAGCAATCGTAATTAATCGTTGTTGTTTTAAGGTTGATCTATTCACGCGTCTAGATAATATTTTTCCTTGTTGACTAGTAAGTCGATAAAGTAAACTCATGTTTTTATAATCAATTCGATCCCCCGATTGGATCGGGGACAAACTCCTACGAAAAGATTGCTTAGATTTAAGAAAGAGTCGCTTAGATTTATCCATGGTTTGTTTATTCCTATACCGAAAATCCCATTTCTTATAAAAAAAGGATTTGTTTTATTTATATTCTTATTTTTTTTTTAAGATATCTTATTTTTTGAATATATATTTATATTTGTTATATAAGGAAATATATGCTATTTATAGATTGTTATATATATAATATATAGAATCTAATTTATAGAATTTACCTCCTAAGGGTGACACACAAACAATCCATTTTCTCTATTTCTTTATCTCGACGTGAATCGTATGTTTGCAACAAAAGGGACAGAATTTTCTCAATTCCAATCGACTAGGTGTATTGTGTCGATTCTTTTGAGTAATATATCTAGAAATACCCCTAGATTCCTTATTAACACTCTTTTTATCACAACTGCTACATTCCAAAATAACAGTTATTCGTATATCTTTACCCTTGGCCATGAACCTCCTTTGGTTTTTTTTTGATTCACTTAACTCTTCTATTGTAAGATTCGAATCGAAGAAGAAAAAAGGAACGAAAAAAGTATAAGTTGATAATTCAAAATCAAATTATGAAAGATTTTGTTCCAATTCATTTTATATAGTACAGTAATAATTCAGTAATACAATGATTTAGAACTATATTTCAAATCACAGTACAGTATTTCATTTTTCATTTAAATATCTTATATGATATTATTGACCCGCCCAAGTATTCTATTACAATTCCATTTATGGTCTCACTCTATTATTAAATTAATAGCAATGGAATTGAATTAATACTTCAATTCCATTGAAACCTGGGAAAAACTCCTAATTTCACTGAGGCCAAATCCACTTTTATTAAATTAATTTGCTCTTTTTTTTTTCGAACTTATTCTAGTCTAATTAGAAAAAAAAAAAAAAAACGAACGAAGAGGGATTTAATCACAGATATTTTATTGGATCTCTAATCTTTGTCACCCCTTGCCGTGCCAATAACTAGAATCAAAAAAAGGGGAATGTCAATGCATCCGGAAATAAACGATTGATTTCTATCAAGAGACCTGCTAGAACCGCGAACCATAGAGTACTTGCCACTGGTGCCACAGAGAGATATGTTTTTAGATCTCGCATTTCAAATCCTCCTTCGTTTTTTCTTGTAATTTGTAATACATAATAATACAGAATTACATATAGGAATATGATCAATAATTATACATTCTATTAAAAGAATATTTGAA